TATGATTATATGAATAAATAGATTCAATATGAAATTCATGAAATTTATATTATAGAAAGACGAATTTCTTCAATTCATCTTGTTGATTCATATTAGTCTTTTATGTGAATAAAATTTTGGAAAAATATATAATCTATATTGATTTAGAATTTAGAAGAAATAGAGAATTCGAAGATAAATGAAAGAAATTACAAATAAAAAAATTATATGGAATCGTGAAAGACGAAAGAATCCTTCGAACCTAGTCATATTCTTATATTGTCTTATATTGTATTGACAATTTAAAAAAACTGCTCATACTATGAGCATAGTATCAATATACTGTTGATCGAGCAAGTATGCCCCCATCGTCTAGTGGTCTAGGACATCTCTCTTTCAAGGAGGCAACGGGGATTCGAATTCCCCTGGGGGTAGGGTACTACGAAAGGAAATGGGTCATTATCAATCTAAATAAGCCTATAGTGGATTCTTCCTGGGTCGATGCCCGAGCGGTTAATGGGGGCGGACTGTAAATTCGTTGGCAAAATGCCTACGCTGGTTCAAATCCAGCTCGGCCCAAAAATTCGCCTATCCCACAAATTATGTCTTACTATAAAGATTCTGATTCATATCAGAATCTTTAAGTTAAGTATTTAAGTATAAAGCCAAGGAAAAAAGTAAGGCTAAGGCAAAAAAAAATTGGAATTCAATTTGAAATTTATATAAATTTATGTATGTGATACGCTTGATTTTTTTGGGATTGTAGTTCAATTGGTCAGAGCACCGCCCTGTCAAGGCGGAAGCTGCGGGTTCGAGCCCCGTCAGTCCCGAGAAATCCAATAAAAAAAAATATATATCAACTTCTCTCTCTATTCTCTGGCTCTATTCTCTGGGAAGAAGGGAAAATAGAATACCTTTCCACAAGATTAAAAAAAAACTCATAAACATATCATTCAAATTGAATACTTAATTTTGAATAATATCTGTGTTTCGTTACTTATTAATACACGCGTCAAGAACAATAAATAGGGTATTCAATTTAAATTAAAAATGAGGTCCCTATTCTTATATTAGTATTAGCAGGGTAATTCATAATCTTTTTAAGTTAACGAAAAGGCTATTTTGGTATTTACAAGGAAATAAACAATTATAAAATAGTTTCTTTGATGGAATCTTCATGGAATTTTATGGAATTTTTCCATTTTTTTTTACCGGGACTTATATTGATATTTATCATATCCCACTTTTTGAGTTTCCAAGAAAAGAGAAAAAACAATATTATTAATTATTAATAAAGGGAGTCCCATTAGAAACATAAACAAACAAAATTTTCATTGAAATTCTATTTTTTGGGTTTCATTGTAAACTATGTAAGTTAAGTGTAAAGGAAAGGTGGTTATAAGATACTAGATTGCATAATTATACAAGAAAGGCCATAAGATTATAGAAAATAAAGAAAAGAATGATAAAAAAAAAATAGGGTCAAAGAGTCAAGGTATTCTTGGATAATTGATTGATTAGATAAGGAATCAATTTTGAATTCGGTATGGATAAAAGATCTTCCTATGTTATACTATTCAATTCTCGACAATGAGTCGATTTCATAGTCCAGATATTGTTATTCATAACATTGACCTGATTCGATATCATCGAGATGTAATTCATCCCATTGAATTTACAGGCAAAAGATTGATAATCTCTATGGGATTAAATCCCGAGTTATTGCGAAGTAAAAAAAAAAAATGAAACGATGAGATTATGGAAGTAAACATTCTCGCATTTATTGCTACTGCATTATTTGTTCTAGTTCCAACTGCTTTCTTACTTATAATCTATGTAAAAACGGTTAGTCAAAGTAACTAATTTGACTGAAACTGAACTTCTTTCTTAGTATTAGTATTTAAAAAAGAAAAGGAAAACAATTTGAATTTCACGTTTGAAATGAAAGAAAATGCGCGTACGAGACTAGAAATAGAAAAAGAAGCATTCTATTAGATTAGAGATAGTATGGTAGAAAGAAATGAATCTTTTTACCATACTATCGATTATTCTGATTACTGAATCTTCTTATTACTTAAGAAAATATCTATATATCAAATTTTATTATATCGATCCAAGTTTTATTTCTCGGCTAAAAAACTAAATGAATAGTATTCCTCTTCCTAGAGTCCACTTCTACCCCATACTACAAGTGAAAGAGAAAATGTAAAAACTACCATTAAAGCAGCCCAAGAAAGACTTATTATATCCATGTGAATTATGTCCCCTATCTCTATAAATATTAAGCAATTCTTCTATTATTTTTTTTCTATAATTTTCATTAATAATAGTGAAATTAATGGCGCAGAGTCAAAAATGGATTTATACCCAATCTTTATGAAAAAAATCCAAGAAATCCATTTAATAACTTGTTCTTATAGTAGAATCAGGAAAAATTTAATACAATAAAAATATGCAGTGGCTTTTTTTTTTATAATTCTCAAAGTAATTTGAATACGATATGTACAAAAAAAAAAGACCTATTTTTTGTTTCCCTTCATTAAGTTAGAGGTATAAAAATGAAAAATATAGAATAAAAATAGGTTATTCTTTATCACATATCCCTCTTTCATTTCCGGTTGGGTCTAATCCTACTTGGTCTGCGTGAAAAAATTGGAAAATAGACTAGAGTCAAAACTACATTAGTAGTAGAAAGGTTATCTTATTCATATTTGATGAATCCTTTTCATTAACACTAAGAGAATCTTTCCTTGAATTGAATATCAGCAGTACCAGTCTCACGTATTCACATAACTTTAGCTTGAGGGAAAAGAACCTCTCGATCTATATGCTTAGAATCCAGTAAATATCATGAGTCCCCTTCTCTACTTATTTTTTAAGAATCAAAATTTGGCAAGTTATCTCAAAGAAGAAAAGAATACTGGATTTATAGTTTGAGTTTGTTACCAGGCGACACCCGGATTTGAACTGGGGAAAAAAGGATTTGCAGTCCTCCGCCTTACCACTCGGCCATGTCGCCGCCAAAACAATAAAATAAAAAGAATAGATGACAGTATTTTCCCCGCTTTTGGCTTTTGGTTAGGGCGAGATTGATTGCTCAACTTTCTTTATTGTACTTGCATCTTTAATTTGAATGCCACTACATGGATTCCTTTTCTAAAGAGATCTTCCTTTTTTATTGGATCGACCAACTACTTTTATTGATTTGATAGTCTCTGAAAATCTACAATAGCTAATAATTTCTCCTTCTTTTCTTTTACCCTTTCAATTAAAAACAATTCAAAACAGAATGGGAATTTTCAGGACGATATAATCAAATCAAAAATTATACATAACGAATCAGTATTAATTAAAAATAAAAAAAAAAAAAAACTTTTTCAATCAACTCTATATCAATTATAACAACAATTATGAATATATGTAAACCCCAAAACATAAATTGTTTTACAGATATCTAATTGAATGTCCTATTTTTATATGATGACTATCATGAATTTTTTCATTTTCAATAAAAAATTAGTGTTGAAAATTTTATTTTATAAAGTAGCACATCTTCTTTTTTATTTTTAATAGAATTCTCAATTCTAATCAAATTCAATTCTAATAAAAAGGAGATGTCTATATGTTCCTATTTTGAAGAATTTGAACCCATAGCTATAAAATAAATAAACTTTTTAGTAAGCACTTCCATTGAATTTTACGGATTATTCTATTCTACTCAAAAAGTATGTAAAAATATCTTATGGAATTGAAAAATAAAAAAAAATTAAGTACTCAAAAATTCTACCTTTTTGATTATTATGCTTTTATCTTAGCAAAAAGATCTCATTCTGAATCTATTTATTTTTTTTTATCTAATCGGATTGAGATATAGAATCTCATAATAATAGTATCGTTGGAAATAGAATTGGAATAACTTTTGTTTTGTGTTTTGATATTCTATACAAAAACTAGATCTAGATAAAGTGAAGTGTAATTTAGAAATTCATTTTTTATTTGTTGCAAATTCAATTCGTGTAAAATTCCAATTTATTTATTCATTTATACGTCTACGTTTATACATATTTTCCAAATTAATTACATATATGGATATATATATCCATGGTGGATGTAGCCAGTCAAATTTTATGTAATTCAGTAAACAGAATATAAATTCCATCATTGATAGAGCTAGATCAACCTACATAATCGATGAAGAATTCTCTAATCTAATAATGGATGGAATTTTTTGCTAAATGGGAAATTCAAAATAAAATGCTCAGGGATGGAAATGAAGTAATGTCTACAATACCTGGGTTGAATCAAATCCAATTTGAAGGATTTTGTAAATTCATTGATCAGGGCTTAACAGAAGAGCTTGATAAGTTTCCAAAAATAGAAGATACAGATCAAGAAATTGAATTTCAATTATTTGTGGAAACTTATCAATTGGTAGAACCCTTGATAAAAGAACGAGATGCTGTATATGAATCACTCACATATTCTTCTGAATTATATGTATCCGCAGGATTAATTTGGAAAACCGGTAGAGATATGCAAAAACAAACTATTTTTATCGGAAACATTCCAATAATGAACTCCCTAGGAACTTTTATAGTAAATGGAATTTACAGAATTTTAATCAATCAGATATTGCAAAGCCCTGGTATCTATTATCGATCGGAATTGGACCATAACGGAATTTCAGTCTATACCGGCACCATAATATCCGATTGGGGAGGAAGATTAGAATTAGAGATTGATAGAAAAGCGAGGATATGGGCTCGTGTGAGTAGAAAACAGAAAATATCTATTTTAGTTTTATTATCAGCTATGGGTTTGAATCTCAGAGAAATTCTAGAGAATGTTTGTTACCCGGAGATGTTCCTGTCTTTCCTAAATGATAAGGAGAAAAAAAAAATTCGGTCAAAAGAAAATGCTATTTTGGAATTTTATCAACAATTTGCTTCTGTAGGTGGAGATCCGGTATTTTCTGAATCCTTATGTAAGGAATTACAAAAGAAATTCTTTCAACAAAAATG